TTTTCCACTTCAATTCGATCTATGGATTGGATAAACTATTCACTGACAGAAAAAAAAATGAAAGATCTGAATGCCAGAACAAAGACAATAAGAAATCAAATAGAAAAAATTACAAAAGAAAAGAAAAAACGATTTATAATCTCAGAAAGAAATATTAGTCCTAACAAACTAAGTTATAATGCTAAAAGATTAAAATTTAAATCATCAAAAAATATTTTACAGATATTAAAAAGAAACAATGCTCAATTAGTCCGTAAATCATATTTTTTTATCAAAATTTTGATTGAAAAGATATATATAGATATCCTTCTAGCTATCATTAATATTCCGAGGATCAATGTACAGTTTTTTCTTGAATCACCAAGAAAAATGATTAATAAATACATTTATATGTATAATAAAAAAGAAAATAACAAAAGAATTGATAAAACAAATCAAAATACACCAATTCACTTTATCTCGATTATAAAAAAGGCATTAAATTATAGTAATTTTAATAAGAACTCGAAGATTTTTTATAACATAACCTCCTTGTCACAAGCATATGTATTTTACAAATTATCACAAGTCCAAGTTATTAACCTATATAAGTTAAGATCTGTCCTTCAATATCATGGAGCATCTCTTTTTCTTAAGAATGAAATAAAAGATTATTTTGGAGTCCAAGGAAGATTTCAGTTCAAATTAAAAGATACAAATTTTAGAAATTCTGTAATGAATGAATGGAAAAACTGGGTAAGAAGTAATTATCAATATAAATACGATTTATCTCAGATCAGATGGTCTAGCTTAATATCGCAAAAATGGCGAAATAGAATGAATCAACAGCATATGATTCAAAATAAAGATTTAAATAAATGGAATTTATATGACAAAGACCAATTAATTCATTATGAAAAACAAAATAATTTTGAAGTAGATTCATTATCGAACCAAAAAGATAATTTTAAAAAATACTATAGATATAATATTTTATTATATAAATCCATTAATTATGAAGATAAAAAAGACTCATCTATTTATGAATTACCATTCCAATTAAATAATAAGCAAGAGCTTTTTTATAATTACAAAATAGATAAAAGGAAATTATTTGATATGTCGGGAGGTATCCCTGTCAATAAGCATCTAACAGAAGATGATATTATCGATACGGAAAAAAGCTCGCATAGAAAATATTTGGATTGGAGAATTCTTCATTTTGGTCTTAGAAAGAAAGTCGATATTGAATCCTGGATCGATACCGGAACCAAACAAAAAAAAAACCTTTTTGATTGGATGGGAATGAATGAAGAAATACTAGATCGTCCCACATCAAATTTAGAATTTTGGTTCTTTCCAAAATTTGTGATACTTTGCAACGCATATAAGATAAAATCATGGGTGATACCAATCAAATTACTTTTTTTAAATTTTAATGGAACTAAAAATGTTAGTGAAAATAAAAAAATCAACAAAAAGAAAAATAATGATCCTTTTATATCTATATCATCAAATGAAACAAAATCCATTCAATTAAAGAATCAAAATCATGAAGAAAAAGAGTCTGAGGATCAAGTAGATCTTGAATCAGTTCTAGTAAACCAAGAAAAAGATGTTGACGAAGATTATGTAAGATCAGACAGGAAAGAGCGTAGAAAGAAAAAGCAATACAAAAGTAATACGGAAGCAGAACTTGATTTCTTGCTAAAAAGGTATTTATGCTTTCAATTAAGATGGGATGATTCTTTAAATGAAAAAATAATCAATAATATAAAAATATATTGTCTCCTGCTTAGATTGACAAATCCACGAGAAATTATTATATCCTCTATTCAAAGGGGAGAACTGAGCCTAGATATTCTAATGATTCAGAAAGATTTAACTCTTACAGAATTGATGAAAAAGGGAATATTGATTATCGAATCAACCCGTCTGTCGGTAAAAAATGATGGAAAATTTATTATGTATCAAACCATAAATATTTTATTGGTTCATAAGAGAAAACAACAAATTAATCAAAGATACAGAAAAAAAAACTATATTGATAAAAAGAATTTTACCGAATCTATTGTAATAAATCAAAGTTTAACTAGAAATAAAGACAAAAATAATTATGATTTACTTGTTCCCGAAAATCTTTTATCCTCTAAACATCGTAGAGAATTGAGAATTCTAATTTCTTTCAATTCAAAAAATGGAAATGATATAAATACAGAAATTATCAATAATAATAACATAAAAAACCACGCTCACATTATAGATAAAAGCAAACGTTTTGATAGAGATAAAAATAAACTAATTAAATTAAAACTTTTTCTTTGGCCCAATTATCGATTAGAAGATTTAGCTTGTATAAATCGCTATTGGTTTGATACCAATAATGCTAGTCGGTTTAGTATGATAAGGATACATATATGTCCACGATTAAAAATTCGGTAAAGGTCCATTTGTCATATATATCCCATAGCATATCTAATCTAGTATATGAAATATATGAAAACAAGGAGAGGTCCATATACATTGTTTTACATCCCATATTCCATTCTGATACATGGAATTCAATCATGTATCAATTTGATCTATAAATGAATCAATCCAATTTTTCGTTTTAAATTTTTAGATATAGATATAATTTTTTTTTTTTTCTTTTGTAAGGGAAGAAATATACCATTCTTTATGTATTTCTAACCGAATAAAAAAAAATTGGATTGATTAATGTTGACAAAATTAGGAATTCCTAACGAATTGAAGATTATTGTGTATACCAAATTCAAACAAACTGACATTCTTATTTAACATTCCATTATTTATTATTACTGATCAATAAAACTATCTTAAAAAGGCGGGAGGAGGGGGATTTCATTTTATGGTAAAAAGTTCATTCATTTCAATTATTTCACAAGAAGACAAAAAAGAAAACAAGGGATCCGTTGAATTTCAAATAGTAAGTTTTACTAATAAGATACGAAGACTTACTTCACATTTGGAATTACATAGAAAAGACTATTTATCTCAAAGAGGTTTACGGAAAATTCTAGGAAAACGCCAACGACTACTGTCTTATTTGGCAAAGAAAAATGGAGTACGTTATAAAGAATTAATTAGCCAGTTGAACATTCGGGAATCAAAAACTCGTTAATTTGAAGAGTCTTTTTTTTTTTTTTATTATTTGATTTATTAGATCTTAAACTTGAATTTTGATGAACTTCTTTTCGTTTTCAGTAATTCATGGAAAAATAAATCGAGGAACCCCCTATGAATGTACCAGCTACAAGAAAGGACTTTATGATAGTCAATATGGGTCCCCACCACCCATCAATGCATGGCGTTCTTCGACTCATCCTTAGTCTAGACGGTGAAGATGTTATTGACTGTGAACCAATATTAGGTTATTTACACAGAGGGATGGAAAAAATTGCGGAAAACCGAACAATTATACAATATTTGCCTTATGTAACACGTTGGGATTATTTAGCTACTATGTTTACAGAAGCGATAACAATAAATGGACCGGAACAGTTGGGAAATATTCAAGTACCTAAAAGAGCTAGCTATATCAGAGTAATTATGTTGGAGTTGAGTCGTATAGCTTCTCATCTCTTATGGCTTGGCCCTTTTATGGCAGATATTGGTGGGCAGACCCCTTTCTTCTATATTTTTAGAGAAAGAGAGTTAATATATGATTTATTCGAAGCTGCCACTGGTATGAGAATGATGCATAATTATTTTCGTATCGGAGGAGTAGCAGCTGATCTACCTCATGGCTGGCTAGATAAATGTTTGGATTTCTGCGATTATTTTTTAACAGGAGTTGCTGAATATCAAAAACTTATTACGCGAAATCCTATTTTTTTAGAACGCGTTGAAGGAATAGGTATTGTTAGTGCAGAGGAAGCAATAAATTGGGGTTTATCAGGACCAATGCTACGAGCTTCCGGAGTACGATGGGATCTTCGTAAAGTTGATCATTATGAGTGTTATGACGAATTTGATTGGGGAGTCCAGTGGCAAAAAGAAGGGGATTCATTAGCTCGTTATTTAGTCCGAATTGGTGAAATGACGGAATCCGTAAAAATTATTCAACAGGCTTTGGAAGGGATTCCAGGGGGGCCTTATGAAAATTTAGAAACTCGAAGTTTTGATAGAGAAAGGAATCGAGAATGGAATGATTTTGAATATCGATTTATTAGTAAAAAAACTTCTCCCGCCTTTGAATTGCCGAAACAAGAACTTTATGTTCGAGTTGAAGCACCAAAGGGAGAGTTGGGAATTTTTCTAATAGGGGATCAAAGTAGTTTTCCTTGGAGATGGAAAATTCGCCCGCCGGGTTTTATCAATTTGCAAATTCTTCCTCAATTAATTAAAAGAATGAAATTGGCTGATATTATGACAATACTAGGTAGCATAGATATTATTATGGGGGAAGTTGATCGTTGAAATGATAATTGATACAACAACAGTACAAGCTATCAATTCTTTTTCCAGATTGAAATCCTTAAACGAAGTCTATGGAATTATATGGATGCTTGTCCCTATTTTGACTCTTGTATTGGGAATCACGATAGGCATATTAGTAATTGTGTGGTTAGAAAGAGAAATTTCTGCAGGGATACAACAACGTATTGGACCTGAATATGCCGGTCCTTTTGGAGTTCTTCAAGCTCTAGCGGATGGAACAAAACTACTTTTCAAAGAAAATCTTTTTCCATCTAGAGGAGATACTCGTTTATTCAGTATCGGACCATCCATAGCAGTCATATCAACGCTATTAAGCTATTCAGTAATTCCTTTTGGCTATCACTTTGTTTTAGCAGATCTAAATATCGGCGTCTTTTTATGGATTGCCATTTCAAGTATTGCTCCCATTGGACTTCTTATGTCAGGATATGGATCAAATAATAAATATTCCTTTTTAGGTGGTCTACGAGCTGCCGCTCAATCGATTAGTTATGAAATACCATTAACTCTCTGTGTATTATCCATATCTCTACGTGCGATTCGTTGAAACAAAAATTTTTCCCTATTCCCTTTTTCTTTATATAGGAAGAAGGTAAAATTAATTGAATATATATCTTTATTTTTTTATTCATCATTTGAATTGATGAACTAAATTAGATAGTTATATGAGTGAAAGAAAACAGCTTCTAAATTTGCAGTAAAAAAAATCGAGACTCATTTCTTATGTACAACAGTAAAGCAGAAATAAACATAAGAAGATGAGATCATTTGTCCCAAAATTGGTTGATTAGTCATCCTGGCTTGAAAGCGGGCTCAAAGAATCAACCTTAGTGAGTTTTTACTATCATTTATATATATATATTACTGTAATGCTACCGAGCAGTTGAGTAAAAATAAAAATGAGTGGATGGTTAGGAACACCAAGATACATAAAAGATTAGTAATAGAATTATCCAAAATAAAAGAATATTAATTGGGGCTTTAAATTAGTAGAAATGATCAGGCAGTACTCCCCATGATTCCGATCCAGAGTACGCTCCTATCCACCAATTAAACAAATGACTATCAGGAACGAACTAATCCTTTACCTTTTTTTTTTCAGAAGGAAGAATAGGAACAAAAAAAGAATAGAATTACAATAGAAAAAGAAAAAAAAGAGATCCTTTTTCTTCTTTCTTTCCTATATTGATATTCATAGAAATCGAATTCGTGTCATAATTCATGAAATAATGGACTGTCTAATTATTTTTCGTAATCGAAAATGATAGGTTAAAATATTTATTGGTATTTCTACAAGAAGTATTTTATTGAAAGATTTAAGTTATTGCTCAAGAAAGAAAAATTGAAATTCTTAAAAGATGAGATCAATTCAGAAGTACTTTATTTTAGTATTATAACAGACAGAATTACATTGGTCAAATTTTGGAATTGGGGGGGCATCCGATAGATTTGGATCCTATTTATCCTACAAATATATCGAGATAAATAATATGATCTGGCCCTTAGATTTATTTATGGCCTTCGAGGAGCCATATGAGGTGAAAATCTCATGTATGGTTCTGTAATAGCGATGGGAACAGTGATGTCATCACCGACTATGATTATCTAACAGTTCAAGTACAGTTGATATAGTTGAGGCACAATCAAAATATGGTTTTGGGGGATGGAATTTGTGGCGTCAACCTATAGGATTTATCATTTTTTTCATTTCTTCCCTAGCAGAATGTGAGAGATTACCTTTTGATTTACCAGAAGCAGAAGAAGAATTAGTAGCAGGTTATCAAACCGAATATTCGGGTATCAAATTTGGTTTATTTTATGTTGCTTCCTATCTAAACTTATTAGTCTCTTCATTATTTGTAGCAGTTCTTTACTTGGGCGGTTGGAATATCTCTATTCCGTACATATCCGTTCCGGAGTTTTTTGATTTTGAAATAAATAAAGTAGGTAGAGTCTTTGGAACAACAATGGGTATTCTTATTACATTGGTTAAAACTTATTTGTTCTTGTTCATTCCTATCACAACAAGATGGACTTTACCTAGACTAAGAATGGACCAACTATTAAATCTTGGATGGAAATTTCTTTTACCTATTTCTCTTGGCAATCTATTATTAACAACCTCTTCCCAACTCTTTTCACTATAAAGTAATTCTTTTCTATATTTATAGTTTGTCTCAAACAAGATAAAGAAACAAATATAAAATTATTCATAGAGATTCACGATATGTTCCCTATGGTAACTGGGTTCATGAATTATGGTCAACAAACCATACGGGCTGCAAGGTACATTGGTCAAAGTTTCATGACTACCTTATCCCACGTAAATCGTTTACCTGTAACTATTCAATATCCTTATGAAAAATTAATCACATCGGAGCGTTTCCGCGGTCGAATCCATTTTGAATTTGATAAATGCATTGCTTGTGAAGTATGTGTTCGTGTATGTCCTATAGATTTACCTGTTGTTGATTGGGAATTGGAAACTAATATTCGAAAGAAACGATTGCTTAATTACAGTATTGATTTCGGAATCTGTATATTTTGTGGCAACTGTGTTGAGTATTGTCCAACTAATTGTTTATCAATGACTGAAGAATATGAACTTTCTACCTATAATCGTCACGAATTGAATTATAACCAAATTGCTTTAGGTCGTTTACCAATGTCAGTAATTGACGATTATACAATTCGAACAATTTTGAATTCACCTCAATCTTTAATCAAAATGGGCAAACCCCCTTTGATTAAAGATTGATTGAAGAGTCATTTTTAATCATTAAACAAAGATCTAGGTTTGATCTAAAAGTCTGAAATATTTTTTTTTTCATTTTGTTTGGTCAATAACTACAAAAGCTACAAATCCCAACTAGCGATTGGATTTGATTGATTGGTAAGAATTGCAGCGCAGCTTAATTTGGATTGAAAATCTATTAATATAGTCATAATTCTATCCATAATTATTTCTATTTCGAAATAGAAATAAAAATTAAAGTGTCAATTTTTATTTTTTCGAGAAAGAATGAGATTAGTCCGATAGCGGTACTACAGTAATTTAAACCTTTTAGGATTTAATTCAATTAGGAACCCATTCTAAATAAGTTTTTCCTGGTCGGGTCAATAAAGTCATGAAAAAAAAAAAGAATTTGATTTTTTTATCTTTTATTTTACGTACAATGAATTTACCTGGACCAATACATGATTTTCTTTTAGTCTTTCTAGGATTAGGTCTTATATTAGGAGGTCTAGGAGTGGTATTACTTACCAATCCCATTTTTTCTGCCTTTTCATTAGGATTGGTTCTTGTTTGTATATCCTTATTCTATATTTTATCAAACTCTCATTTTGTAGCTGCGGCGCAGCTCCTTATTTATGTGGGAGCTATAAATGTTTTAATTTTATTTGCTGTGATGTTCATGAATGGTTCAGAATATTACAAAGATTTCAATCTTTGGACTGTTGGGAATGGTCTTACTTCTCTAATTTGTACAAGTCTTTTTGTTTTACTAATTACTATTATTTCAAATACAACATGGTATGGGATTATTTGGACTACAAGAGCAAACCAGATTATAGAGCAAGATTTGGTAAGTAATGGTCAACAAATTGGAATTCATTTAGCAACAGATTTTTTTCTTCCATTTGAATTTATTTCAATAATTCTTTTAGTTGCTTTGATAGGTGCGATTGCCACGGCTCGTCAGTAATAAATCTTTTTAATTGGCAATCGCAATCCAAATCAGACTTTATTCTATGTTATCACATTTATTTTAAGATTATTCATATATAAATTCTTTTATTCGATCTATATTCCAATCTATTTTTTTTGTTTTGTACTTGTGATATTCTTATTCTAGTCAATCTAATCTGTTGATGTTAAATTGTTGTTCATTGTTCATATTGAAATAAATCGAAATCGATAAGGAGTTGGGCGATGATGCTCGAATATGTGCTTGGTTTGAGTGCTTATTTATTTTCTATCGGTATCTATGGATTGATCACGAGTCGAAATATGGTTAGAGCCCTTATGTGTCTTGAACTTATATTGAATGCCGTCAATCTAAATTTCGTAACATTTTCTGATTTTTTTGATAGTCGACAATTAAAAGGAAATATTTTATCAATTTTTGTTATATCTATCGCAGCCGCTGAAGCAGCTATCGGGCCGGCTATAGTTTCGTCAATTTATCGTAACAGAAAATCAATCCGTATCAATCAATTGAATTTGTTGAATAAGTAGTATTAATCATATAAAATATTTAGATTCATTAATTTGAATTGACATCTATAATACATAGCGTATCTGATAATGTTTACGAAAACGTAAGAAATTAAAGTATCTTGGTTCTATCTCATGAGTCGATCCGAAATTGAATAGACAAATTATGATAAATCATTGATTCATCTGGTGTCTAAATATATGATTCATTAAAAAATTTACTAGATCGAAAATTTATGACGTAAAAAAAAAATTATAGATCCAATGTCACATTCAGTAAAAATCTATGATACATGTATAGGGTGTACTCAATGTGTCCGGGCCTGCCCCACGGATGTATTAGAAATGATACCTTGGGACGGGTGTAAAGCTAAGCAAATTGCTTCTGCTCCAAGAACAGAAGACTGTGTTGGCTGTAAGAGATGCGAATCCGCCTGTCCAACTGATTTCTTGAGTGTTCGAGTTTATCTATGGCATGAAACAACTCGAAGCATGGGTCTAGCTTATTAATACTTTCCAGAAAAAACCACTTGAATACATTTGATTTTTTGTTTACCGACAAAAACCCGTACTCGAAAAAATAATAATAATAAAAAAAAAATAGATTAGGTTTTCGAGTACGGGTTTTTCTTGTCCAAATGTATCTTGTCTTTACCACGAATTCTTTTCCTTGGTTAACAATATTTGTAGGTTTACCAATATCCGCGGGTTTCTTGATTTTCGTTTTCCCTCATAGAGGAAATAAGGTAATTAGGTGGTATACTATATTTATATGTGTACTAGAACTCCTTTTAATGACCTATGCATTCTCTTATTATTTCCAATTGGACGATCCCTTAATCCAATTGACGGAGTCTTATAAATGGATTAATTTTTTTGATTTTTACTGGAGATTAGGAATAGATGGACTTTCTCTAGGACCTATTTTACTGACCGGATTTATCACCACTTTAGCTACTTTAGCGGCTCGGCCAATTACTCGGGATTCCCGATTATTTCATTTTTTGATGTTAGCAATGTATAGTGGTCAAATAGGATTATTTTCTTCTCAAAATCTTTTACTTTTTTTCATTATGTGGGAGTTAGAATTAATTCCTGTTTATCTACTTCTAGCCATGTGGGGGGGAAAGCAACGTCTGTATTCAGCTACAAAATTTATTTTGTATACTGCAGGAAGTTCTGTTTTTTTATTAATGGGGGCCTTAGGTATCGCTTTCTATGCTTCCAATGAACCAACATTCAATTTTGAAACATCAGCTAATCAATCATATCCTGTGACCTTGGAAATACTATTCTATATTGGATTTCTTATTGCTTTTGCTGTCAAATCACCGATTATACCCTTACATACATGGTTACCAGACACCCATGGAGAAGCACATTACAGTACTTGTATGCTTTTAGCTGGAATCTTATTAAAAATGGGAGCATATGGATTGGTTCGAATAAATATGGAATTATTATCCCACGCCCATTCTATATTTTCTTCTTGGTTGATAATAGTAGGCGCAATACAAATAATCTATGCAGCTTCAACATCTTCTGGTCAAAAAAATTTAAAAAAAAGAATAGCCTATTCTTCTGTATCTCATATGGGTTTTACAATTATAGGAATTTACTCTATAAGCGATATGGGACTCAACGGGGCCATTTTACAAATAATATCTCATGGATTTATCGGCGCTGCGCTTTTTTTCTTGTCAGGAACAAGTTATGATAGAATACGTCTTGTTTATCTTGACGAAATGGGCGGAATGGCTACCCTAATGCCAAAAATATTCATGATGTTCAGTATCTTATCATTAGCTTCTCTTGCATTACCGGGCATGAGCGGTTTTTTTGCGGAATTGGTAGTATTTTTTGGAATAATTACCGCCAAAAAATTTTTTTTAATGCCAAAAATACTAATTACTTTTGTAACGGCAGTTGGAACGATATTGACTCCTATTTATTTATTATCTATGTTACGCCAGATGTTCTATGGATACAAGCTGTTTAATGCCACAAATTCTTATTTTTTTGATTCTGGACCACGAGAATTATTTGTTTCGATTGCTATCCTTCTGCCTGTAATCAGTATTGGTATTTATCCGGATTTCGTTTTCTCATTATCAGTTGACAAGGTCGAAGCTATTCTATCTAATTATTTTTATAGCTAATTTTTTTTTATAGGTAATTATTATAATTTTATAGGTAGTTATTATAAAATAAAAAAAAAACGGAATTGTAATCAGATATGTTTAGCATTTGCGAGAACCTTTTGAATCACTCAAGTAATGGAGTGATTCAAAAGGTTCTCAACGACTTACCTGAAACTTCTTATATATATGTTAAGCTGTCCTATGGTTATATTTGTCAAACTCTTTCTTCAATTCAATTAGATATTAATGTAAATGAACCATAACTATGTAGTCCTATTCCTAATAAATTAACCCCAAAATAGCATATCCAGATTATAAGAAAACCGATAGAAGCGACAATTGCAGAATTTAAACCTTCCAAATTCTTATTTGTTCGAGTATGGAAATAAATCGCGAATATGGTCCAAGTAATAAATGCCCAAGTTTCTTTTGGGTCCCAATTCCAATATGATCCCCATGCTTCATTAGCCCAGACTGCTCCTGAAAGAATACCTATGGTTAAAAAAAGAAACCCTATACTAAGAATACGAAAACCCCAATGATCTAATTGTTGAATCAATTGAAACCTGTAATAATTCCTAGAAGAAGGAAAAAAAGTATTTTTAAAAATACTTTTTTTTTCCATCATGTATTGGATCTCATCAACGGGAAATGAATCATTTAATAAATTATTGTTTTTACCAACAATTCTTATGACTTTTCGAAATGTAATTACTAGAAGTGCTGCTGACAATAATGATCCACATAAAAGAGCTGCATAGCCCGATACCATCATACTTACGTGCATTATTAACCACTGGGATTGGAGAGCAGGTACTAAGATTTTAGATTGATGCATGTCGGTTAAAAGACCCCAAGTAGCAAAGCCTTGGGTAAAAAAAGTACTTGGTGCGGTTATTGTGCTTAAATAATTTTTATGTTTTTTAAAATATGGAACCATATGAATAATAGAGAAAATCCATGAAAGAAATATTAATGATTCGTATAAATCACTTATTGGTAAATGTCCCGAATAAATCCAACGAGTAATTAGTAATCCTGTTAGGCAGAAAAAAGTAGTTAACATGCCTTTTTCTGACGAATCATAGAGTCCCACGAATTCATTAACTAATAAGGTTAGAAAATGAATTATAATTACAATTGAAACGACCGAAAAAGATATATGAGTTAATATATGTTCTAAAGTCAAAAATATCATAAAAAAAAAGGGGGAATACTTTAATTATCCATAATTCTACATACGGAATTGAATTCATTATAGGATTTATTCTATCCTTTTAATAATTAGATAATTTAAAAATAGATAATTTAAAAATAGATAATTTAAAAATGTTATGCCGCCACTCGGACTCGAACCGAGATGCTCTAGCACTGCTTCCTAAGAGCAGCGTGTCTACCGATTTCACCATGGCGGCTTGCTCAAAATTATAATAACCTTTTTTTATTCAATCGGCGAGCTTGAAGGAGTTAATTCAATGTAATATTTTTTTAGAAACATTAAAATTAATGAAAAAAAAAATGAATTTTTTTTTTTCATTTTTTCAATTTCAACATTCCATTCAAGGGATTTCTGAAACTATTTTATTGTATTAATCCTTAGGGTTTCGTTAGGTAGAAAATTTGTGTTAAGGTTTAGCAACTCCATTAGGTATTGATTTATGGACATATAATATAACAAAAAAGTTTAGAGTTCTGTTCCGGACTTTTTAATTCTTTAAAATTGAAAAATCTTATCTAATTTAATGTATATACCTTGATACATTATCCAGCCCAAACATATGATCTAAACTAGATCAGTCAAAATTTACACATTTTTATCTACCTGGTACTTCTTTAAATTGGATTGAAGGCATCAAAGGTTCTATTTTCTATAGTGATTAAAAATAAAAATTGTCAAGACAGTTATAAAATAAGTTAAACTTAATTCATTTTTTTTTTTTGATTGACTGATTCTTTAAAAATTAAAAAGAGATAAGAGTCAATGAATCATAAACAAGAAAGAATTCATTTTTTTTTTAATTAAAAATAATAAGATTTTTTTTATGGAACATACATATCAATATTTATGGATTATATCTTTCGTTACACTTCCAGTCCCTATGTTAATAGGAATGGGACTCCTACTTTTTCCGGTGTCAACAAAAAAGCTTCACCGTATATGGGCTTTTCCCAGTGTTTTATTGTTAAGTATAGTTATGGTTTTTTCGACCGATCTGTTTATTCAGCAAATAAATAGCAGTTCCATTTATCAATATGTATGGTCTTGGACCATCAACAATGATTTTTCCTTAGAGTTCGGGCACTTGATTGACCCACTTACTTCTATTTTGTTAATATTAATTACTACGGTTGGAATTTTGGTTCTTGTTTATAGTGACAGTTATATGTCTCATGATCAAGGCTATTTGAGATTTTTTGTTTATATGAGTTTTTTCAATACTTCAATGTTGGGATTAGTTACCAGTTCGAATTTAATCCAAATTTATATCTTTTGGGAATTGGTTGGAATGTGCTCTTACCTATTAATAGGTTTTTGGTTCACACGACCTATTGTGTCCAATGCTTGTCAAAAAGCATTCGTAACTAATCGTGTAGGCGATTTTGGTTTATTATTAGGAATTTTAGGTCTTTATTGGATAACAGGCAGTTTCGAATTTCAGGATTTGTTTGAAATATTCAATAACTTGATTTATAATAATGATAATGAGGTTCATTTTTTATTTGTTACCTTGTGCGCTTTCCTATTATTTTCCGGTGCAATTGCTAAATCGGCGCAATTCCCCCTTCATGTGTGGTTACCGGATGCCATGGAAGGACCTACCCCTATTTCGGCTCTAATACATGCTGCTACCATGGTAGCAGCGGGAATTTTTCTTGTAGCTCGACTTCTTCCTCTTTTCGTAGTTATACCTTACATAATGAAGCTAATAGCTTTGATAGGTATAATAACAGTACTATTAGGAGCTACTTTAGCTTTTGCTCAAAAAGATATTAAGAGAGGTTTAGCTTATTCTACAATGTCTCAATTGGGTTATACGATGTTAGCTTTAGGTATGGGCTCCTATCGAGCCGCTTTATTTCATTTGATTACTCATGCTTATTCGAAAGCATTGTTGTTTTTAGGATCTGGATCCATTATTCATTCAATGGAAGGTATTGTTGGCTATTCTCCGGATAAGAGTCAAAATATGGTTCTTATGGGTGGTTTAACAAAACATGTTCCAATTACAAAAATTGCTTTTTTATTAGGAACCCTTTCTCTTTGTGGTATTCCACCTCTCGCCTGTTTTTGGTCCAAAGATGAAATTCTTAATGATAGTTGGTCGTATTCACCTATTTTCGCAATAATAGCTTTTTCCACAGCAGGATTAACTGCATTTTATATGTTTCGGGTTTATTTACTTACTTTTGAAGGGCATTTAAATATTTATTTTCAAAATTATAGTGGTAAAAAAAACAGCGCATTCTATTCAATATCTTTATGGGGTAAACAGGGATCAAAAATCTTAAAAAAAAAAATGCGTTTATTACCTTTATTAACAATAAATAATAAAAATAATAATGAAAGAGCTTCTTTTTTTTGTTTTTTTTGGAAGAAAATATATCAAACTGGTGGTACTGTAAGAAAGATGACGTGTCCTTTTATTACTATTAATCATTTTGGTACTAAAAGAATTTTTTCCTATCCCCAGGAATCGGATAATACTATATTATTTCCGATGCTTGTTTTGGTACTATTTACCTTGTTTATTGGAGCTATAGGAATACCTTTCAATCAATTCAATCAAGAAGAAATGAATTTGGATATATTATCCAAACTGTTAATTCCGTCTTTAAGTCTTTTACATCAAAATCAAAATGAGTCTGTAGATTGGTATGAATTTGTAACAAATTCAACTTTTTCAGTTAGTATAGCTTCTTTTGGGATATTTATAGCGTCTTCTTTATATAAGCCGATTTATTCATCCTTACAAAATTTGAAATTCCTTAATTTGGTTGCTAAAAAAGGTCCTAAGAGAATTCTTTGGGACAAAATAATAAATGTGATATATGATTGGTCCTATAATCGTGGTTACATAGATGTTTTTTATACAATATCTTTAACAGAAGGCATAAGAAGATTGGCGGAATTAACTTCTTTTTTTGATAGACGGGTAATTGATGGAATTACCAATGGAGTTGGCTTTACGAGTTTCTTTG